GAAAGATCATTTGATGTAGTTGAAATAACTGAATTTTTTTGGGGGGCTGTTCGATCAAGTAAGGGAAACTCAATGGAATTCATAACTGTTTCAATGTTTTTTTTTTTACTTTCTTTATCTTTATTTTTATTGTCTGAATATTCAAGAGCTAAGACCATTCCAATGCTCCTTTTCGCCATGCATAAACTGAACCAACAATTAGGATAAGCACGAAAATGAAAGCTTCTATAAATACAGATATACCCAATACATCAAAACTCATTGCCCATGGATAAAGAAAAACCGTTTCAACATCAAAAACAACAAAAACTAGAGCAAACATATAATACCGAATTCGAAATTGGAGCCAAGCATCACCCATTGGTTCTATTCCCGATTCATAACTAGAAAGTTTCTCTGGCCCTTTGCGAATCGGGGCTAAAACTCCCGAAATCAAAAATGCCAAAATAGGAATAGCACTTGCTATTATTAGAAATGCCCAGAAAATATCATATTCGTAAAGTAGAAACATAGACGGACTCCTTGCATGCGGAAAATATGCCGGATTAGTTGATTGGAATTGGAATGAATTGTCAAGCCATCCATAACTCTTTAGTCAAAACAAAACTTCATTTGGATCGAACTGCTTAGTTTCGCCTGTTTGTTTCGGCACGTGTCAACCTTCCGCTCACAATTCATCCACTCGAATCCCATTTCTAATATATATATTACTTTTATACTATTTCTATTTATACTATAAAACTAAGCTATAAAACTAAGGAGTCTCGCGGTTTCACTTCACTTCGGATTTGAATTTTATATAAATTGATTAGAAGGAACTAAAGGATATAAAGAGCTAAAGAAAAGGAATTTTCATTTAAATAGCATTCTAATTGTTTTGTTTAGAATTCTATTATTATTAAAAATGAAATTTCTATTAGAAATTCATATTCTAAATTGAAATAAAATCTATTTATTTTTTTATTCTAGTTAGATTATAGGGCTATACGGACTCGAACCGTAGACCTTCTCGGTAAAACAGATCAAACTAATTATTATCAAAATGATTTGAACCGTTTCAAAGACCCAACATGCATTTTTTTGTGCATTGGGCTCTTTCATAAACTGAAAGAAATATCGGCTAGTCTACCATATTTTTTCTTGACATAAAGATAAAGAGATGGCTCCGTGCGCTTGGATTCATTATTTTGATTCCAATAAAAAGGAGCACTACCAAAGTGTTTCAAAGAAGGATTATCCTGACGTAGGTCTGCTTTTGGCCTAGATTAACTTAAGTTAAATGGAGTATGTCTCTATCGACCCGCTTCCGCTTAACTTAAAGAAGCAAATATGAAACTTCATACACCTTAAAGCTCATAAGATAGGACGAAAAAAGCATTTTTTTGAGGTCTTGATACTCATTATGCCTAGCATTGAATAGATGGGATATTCACCTTATCAATATCTCAAACCAACGCAAAGGTGGGTTCCATTTATTTGGTACCGAACCTAAATGTAAATGGACGCCCGGATTGGACCGAACCTTTTGTCAGGCTGTTGTTCTCTTGTTTTATTCCCGAAAACATAGAGTAAGACATCTATTTATCAATAAAATCAAATATTTTGATTCCATGACGGACTTCTCTGAAAAACATTGGCGCGCGTGTAAACGAGGTGCTCTACCAACTGAGCTATAGCCCTTGTGCTTGTTCTAGTTATACATATTTTATCATGTAGATAATTTATTGTCAAGATGAATATTACATGATCCAACAGCCGATTTTTTGTGATCTCTTTGATTGGTATTGCCTATGAGTAATATTTCATTTATAATCCATCGATGTCATAGGCCCCATTTTTTTCTCTTTGTGATGATAAATGACCTACTTAACTCAGTGGTTAGAGTATTGCTTTCATACGGCGGGAGTCATTGGTTCAAATCCAATAGTAGGTATATCTTATTAGATACCAGAGTCAAGGGTATGGTATCTAATAAGTTTTTCTACTATTGGATTTGTATCTTTTCCATCCTACTTTATTTCTCTATTTTTTTATTGAAATTGGTTTGTCGTTGCATTAGAATTCAATTACACTTGATTGCATTTGATTCTATCCAATAGGCATAATCACCAAAACAAACTAGTTACGAAATCGTATTAAGAGCCTCCACTCGTGTCCTAGCTCGTCTGAGAGCTAGATTTGCCTCAATTGTTTGTCTCTTGCCTTCAGCTTTACTCAAGTTAGCTTCCGCTACTTCAAGAGTTTGCTGAGCTTCTTGTGGATCAATGTCACTGCCCTTTTCCGCATCATTTACTAAAACAGTGATCTCATTATTACCTATTCGAGCGAAACCGCCCATCAGAGCCATCGTTAGCCATTGGTCAGTAAGGCGTATTCTCAAAATACCTATATCTACAGCCGTGGCAATAGGCGCGTGATTGGGTAATATGCCAATTTGTCCACTATTAGTAGATAAAATGATTTCTTTAACTTCTGAATCCCAAACAATTCGATTCGGGGT